TTCAGATTGAAATGGTCCCAATAAATGAAATTTTTTAAAAGATCCATGATTTGAGACATTTTTTTATTCTATGCTATAAAAATTCGAAAGTAAAGTAACAAATATTCGTTTCTATAAAAAATCGATAACTAAAAATAAAAAATCGAATTTTGTTCTATGTTTTTGTTTGAAATGGAAAACAATTCCCAAATTTTCCCTAAAATGAGTTAATAATTCCGAATAAACTACAGAATAAATTAATTTTAGTTATTTAAAAATACTGAATTCTTTTTTTATCAGTATTGACTTTATTAGATATTAGGTCTTTAGTTGATTTTCTCATTCCTATTTTAGTCGAATTTTTATCCTTAATGGAAATAAAAGTAGAATTTGTTTTATCTTTTTACTTCATAGGATTCAATAGTTTCGAATAATTAAGTATTCACTTTCACAAACAAATTGGTTATTTGACCAATTATAACTTCGTAATTTGAATATGAAAAAAATACTCAACATCTATATTAATATTTGATATAGAATAGAAAATGTAAAAAAAAAATAATTCTATATTTAATATATATCTTGATTTTTTATTGACTTTTTTCAAATTTCAAAAGAAGCAAGAGCCTTTGAATCGTAAACAAAAAAATTAATTAAATAAAAAATTTTTCTTTTCTACTATGGAACATATATACCAATATGCATGGATCATACCCTTACTTCCACTTCCAGTTCCTTTGTTAATAGGAGTTGGGCTTTTATTTTTTCCGACGGCAACAAAAAATCTTCGGCGTATATGGGCTTTTTCTAGTATTTCGTTCTTAAGTATAGTTATGATTTTTTCGATAAAACTGTCTATTCAGCAAATAAATAATAATTCTATTTATCAATATGTATGGTCTTGGACTATTAATAATGATTTTTCTTTAGAATTTGGATACTTGCTCGATCCACTTACTTCTATTATGTCAATGTTAATTACTACTGTTGCAATTCTGGTTCTTATGTATAGTGATAATTATATGTCTCATGATCAGGGATATTTGAGATTTTTTGCGTATATGAGTTTTTTCAATACTTCTATGTTGGGCTTAGTTACTAGTTCGAATTTGATACAAATTTATATTTTTTGGGAATTAGTTGGAATGTGTTCGTATCTATTAATAGGTTTTTGGTTCACACGACCTATTGCCGCAAATGCTTGTCAAAAAGCGTTTGTGACTAATCGTGTAGGAGATTTTGGTTTATTATTAGGAATTTTAGGGTTTTATTGGATAACAGGTAGTTTCGAGTTTCGGGATTTATTTGAAATATTCAATAACTTAATTAAAAATAATGAGGTCAATTACTTTTTTTGTATTTTATGTGCTTTCTTACTATTTGCCGGTGCAGTTGCTAAATCTGCCCAATTTCCCCTTCATGTATGGTTACCTGATGCTATGGAGGGACCTACTCCTATTTCAGCTCTCATACATGCTGCTACCATGGTAGCGGCGGGGATTTTTCTAGTTGCTCGACTCCTTCCTCTTTTCATAGTTATACCTTCCATAATGTATGGAATATCTTTTATTGGTATAATAACAGTACTATTAGGAGCCACCTTAGCTCTTGCTCAAAAAGACATTAAGAGAAGTTTAGCTTATTCTACAATGTCTCAATTGGGTTATATGATGTTAGCTTTAGGTATGGGTTCTTATCGAGTTGCTTTATTTCATTTGATTACTCATGCTTATTCCAAAGCATTATTGTTTTTAGGATCCGGATCCCTTATTCATTCAATGGAAACTATTGTTGGATATTCTCCGGATAAAAGTCAAAATATGGTTATTATGGGAGGGTTAACAAAACATGTGCCAATTACAAAAACTGCTTTTTTAATAGGTACACTTTCTCTTTGTGGTATTCCGCCTCTTGCTTGTTTTTGGTCCAAAGATGAAATTCTTAATGATAGTTGGGCGTATTCGCCCATTTTCGCAATAATAGCTTATTTCACGGCCGGATTAACCGCATTTTATATGTTTCGAATCTATTTACTTACGTTTGAAGGTCATTTAAACATTTTTTTTAAAAATTATAGTGGAAAAAAAAGTAGTTATTTTTATTCAATATCTTTATGGGGTAAAGAAGGATTCAAAAGGGTTAATCAAAAACTATCTTTAGTAACCTTATTAACAATTAATAATACAGAAAAGTCCTCTTTTTTTTCAAAAAAACCATATAAAATGGATGGAAATTTAAGAAAAATAATGCGATCTTTTATTACTATTACTGGTTTTGATAATATGAATTTTTCTTCATATCCTAATGAATCGGACAATACTATGTTATTTCCTCTGATTATATTGATTTTGTTTACTTTCTTCATTGGATTCATAGGAATTCCGTTCAACCAGGAAGGAATGGATTTGGATATATTAACTAAATGGTTAACTCCTTCTATAAATCTTTTACATTCAAATTTGAAGAATTCTATCGACTGGTATGAATTTGTGATAAATGCAACTTTTTCAGTTAGTATAGC